TTGGGAAAACTTAAAGAAGAGAAAACTTATTTTTGGTTTGAAAAACCTATTGTAACTTTTCTTTTCGATTATAAACGATGGAACCGCCCATTGAGATATTTAAAAAATGATAGGTTTGAAAATGCTATACGAAATGAAATGGCACAATATTTTTTTTATATTTGCCCAAATAAAGGAAAAAAAAGAATCTCTTTTACATATCCGCCTAGTTTATCAACTTTTTCAGAAATGATAGAGCGAAAAATTTCTTTGTACACGACAGAAAAACTATACCACGAAGACCTATATAATTATTGGGTTTATAACAATGAACAAAAAAAATACAACTTAAGGAACGAATTTTTAAGTAGAATCAAAATTCTAGAAAAAGAGAAAGGATCTTTTGCTTTAAATATACTAGAAAAAAGAACCAGATTGTGTGATGATGAGCATGAACAAGAATATTTACCCAAAATGTATGATCCCTTTTTGAATGGGCCTTATCGCGGAACAATAAAAAATTTAGATTCACATGAAACCATGACTGATTTAATAACTTCAAGAGCGGATTCCATAGAAATATTGTGGATAAATAAAATTCATGGTCTATTTCATTCTCAAACATTTGAACATAAAAAGAATAGGTTTTATTCTGATGAGGAATTTTTATCGAATCCTATTGAGAATTCCTTAACCTCAATTTCAAAATTTTATTTTGAACGTGCGCAAGGAATAGATTCAGAAAGTCAAGCAAAATCTTTTCAATTTTTATTCGATGTAATTACAACTGATCCAAATGATCTAATAAAAATTAGAAAAAATTCTATTGGAATGGAAGAAATTAGTAAAAAGGTTTCTAGATGGTCATACAAATTAACAGATGATTTGGATGAAGATGGAGAAGAATCAACGGAAGATCCTCAAATTAGGTCAAGAAAAGGGAAACGCGTGATAATTTATACTGATAACGATCAGAGTATTAATTCGAGTGCTACTAATAATACTACTAGTAATACTAGTGATGAAGAAGACGAGGTAGCTTTGATACGTTACTCACAACAATCTGATTTTCGCCGTGGTATAATCAAAGGATCTGTGCGTGCTCAAAGACGTAAAACAATTATCTGGAAAATGTTTCAAGCAAATGTGCATTCTCCACTTTTTTTGGATCGAATAGACAAAACGTTTTTTTTTTCGTTTTTTGATATATCTAAAATTAGGAATTGGTTAGGAAGAACTTCAGAATCTCAAATTTATTATTTTGAGCAAGAACACACAAAAGAAAACGAGAAAACAAACGAAGAGAAAGAAGAGGAAAATGAACGAATAGCAATATCAGAAGCTTGGGGGAGCTTTCTATTTACTCAAGCAATAAGAGGTTTAATCTTAGTAACCCAATCTTTTCTTAGAAAATATGTTATATTACCCGTATTGATAATAGCTAAAAATAGTAGTCGTATATTATTATTGCAATTCCCCGAATGGTACGAGGATTTGAAGGAATGGAATGGAGAAATTCATGTTAAATGTACTTATAATGGTGTTCAATTATCAGAAACAGAATTTCCAAAAAATTGGTTAAGAGATGGTATTCAAATAAAGATTCTATTTCCTTTTTGTCTGAAACCTTGGCAAAGATCTAAGGTACGATTTAATCATGGAGATCAGCGAAGGCGAAAAAAAGAGAAAAAAGATAATTTTTGTTTTTTAACAGTTTGGGGAAAAGAAGCAGAGCTACCTTTTGGGTCTCCCCGAAAACGACCTTCTTTCTTTGAACCCATTTTTAAAGAACTCGAAAAAAAAACGATAAAAGCTAAAAAGAAAATTTTCCAAGTTATAAGAGTTTTCAAAGAAAGAGGAAATGGGGTTCTAAAAGTTTCAAAAAAAAAAAAAAGATGGGTCATCAAAATAATTCTATTTATAGACCTAATAATGAAAGAACTTGAAAAAGTAAAACTCATATTAAAATCGAGTAGGGTTAAAGTATATGAACCGAATGAAAATGGAAGAGATCCTAATAGAAATAATAAGATTCTTCGCGAATCGACCATTGCAATTCAATCCCTAAATTGTGTAAATGCAAATTATTCACTCATCGAAACAAAAATGAAAGATCTTGCTAATAAGACAATCACAATTAGGAGTCAAATAGAAGGAATCACAAAAGACAAGAAAAAAATGGTTCTAATTTATGATGATAAAAGATCGGAATTACAGAAGGATATTTGGGAAATATTTAAAAGAAAAAATATCCGATTAATACGTAAATCGCATTATTTTATAAAATCCTTCATTGAAAAAATATACATGAATATATTACTATGTATCATTAAGATTCCAAAGATCAATGCACAACTTTTCTTTAAATCAACAAACAAAATTTTAACTAAATCCATTTATAATGATAAAACAAATCAAGAAGGAATTGAAAAGACAAATCAAAATACAATGAACTTTTTTTGGACTATAAAAAAGTCGTTTTATAATACTTTTTATAATACTCATTTTAGTATTAGCAATAAAAATTATAATATTTATTGGGACTTATCTTCTTTGTCTCAAGCATATGTATTTTACAAATTCTCGAAAAATCAATTACTTAACAAATATCCTTTGAAATCTGTACTTCAATATCATAACACCTATCCTTTTCTTACAGATATAATAAAGAATTATTGTGCAACACGAGGAATATTTGGTTCCAAACCAAAGCATAAGAATAAGTATAGAATGAATAAATGGAAAATGTGGTTAAGGGGTCATTATCAATACAATTTATCTCAGACTAAGTGGTCTTATTTAGTACCGAAAAAATGGCAAAATAGAGCCAACCAATGTCGTATAATTAAAAAGAAAGACTCAACGAAATCGGATTTATATAAAAAAGAAAAAGACAAATTGAAAAAACATTACGAAAAGAAAGACTCAACGAAATCGGATTTATATAAAAAAGAAAAAGACAAATTGAAAAAACATTACGGATATGATCTTTTATCATATAAATATATAAATTTTGAGGATAATAAGAACTCATATATTTATGGGTCAACGTTACAATTACAAGAAGTAGAAAACAAAAAAATTTCATATAATTTCAATACACTGAAACCCGAACCATTTTATGGATTGATAAGGCTAGTTATTAATAATTATCTAGAAAAAAGATTTCTCATTGATACGGACAAAAATATGGATAGACAATTTTTTGATTATAAAATTCCCCATTTCTGTATTAGAAATAATATTGATATTGAGACCCGGGCCAATACGCATATCAACACCAAGATTCATAAAAATACTAAAAATCTAAATTCTCAAAAATTAAAAAAAAATTCCTTTTTTGATTGGATGGGAATGAATCAAGAAAAATTATATCGTACCATATCAAATCTGGAACCTTGGGTTTTCCCAGAATTTGTACTACTTTTTAATGCGTATAAAATTAAACCGTGGATCATACCTACCAAATTACTTATTTTAAATTTTCATTTCTATGAAAATATTAGTAAAAGTAAAAAGATCAATGTAAAAAAAAAAAAAAATGAACAACAAGGTCAAGGAAATCTTGTATCAGATTTACGAAAACAAAATGAAAAAGATGTTGAAGATGTTGAAGTAGATTATACAGGAGTAGACATTAAAAAAGATAGAAAAAAAAAACAATCTAAGAGCAAGAAAGAAGCAGAACTCAATTTATTCTTGCAAAAATATTTTCTTTTTCAATTAAGATGGGATGATCTCTTGAATCAAAGAATGATCAATAATATAAAGGTATATTGTCTTCTACTTAGACTGATAGATCCAAAGGAAATAGCTATATCCTCAATTCAAAGAGGAGAGATGCATCTAGATGTAATGTTGATTCAGAAAGATCTAACTCTTACAGAATTGGTAAAAAGAGGCATATTTATTATCGAACCAATTCGTCTATCTATGAAAAGGGATGGAAAATATATTCTATATCAAACCATAGGTATTTCATTGGTTGATAAGAATAAACGCCAAACTGATGGAAAATACATAATAAAATATGTTGATAAAAAAAAAATTCATGAATCTGTTGCACAACACAGCAATACACTTGTGACTAAAAACAAAAATTATTATGATTTCCTTGTTCCTGAAAATATTCTATCCCCCAGACGTCGTAGAGAATTGAGAATTTGCATTTGTTTTAATTCTCAGAATTGGAATATTATGGATAGAAATCCAATATTTTGTAATCAAAACAACATAAACAACTATGGACAATTTTTGAACAAGGAAAAACATCTTAATACAGATACAGATAAATTCATTAAATTGAAATTTTTTCTTTGGCCCAATTATCGATTAGAAGATTTAGCTTGTATGAATCGTTATTGGTTTGATACCAATAATGGCAGTAATTTCAGTATATCAAGAATATATATGTATCCACGATTCAGAATTCTTTAATAATATTATATTAATAGTATATAATAAATATAAATATAACATAGTATATTTCCTATATATCTTATATCTATTTTTTTTATCGAAAAAAACATTCTCTTTCCTGAATAGAAAAATCTTGAATAAAAAAAATGGATCGTTCCTTTCTATCCAAATCAAATTTTCAATTTGATTTGGATAGAAAAAATTCTATATGAAGAATGAAGAAATGCAATTTTTTTTGTACTAGATTCAAATAACTGGAAATAACAAGTATAATAAAAATTTTTATTTTTCCTGATCGGTAAAATCCGCGTAAAAGAAAAAAATATAAAATTTTGTTTTTATGGTCAAAAATTCATTCATCTCAGCTATTCGACAAGAAAAAGAAAAAAACTGTGGATCTGTTGAATTTCAAGTATTTAGTTTCACTGATAAGATACAGAGACTTACTTCACATTTAAAATTACATAAAAAAGATTTTTTATCGCAAAGGGGTCTACGAAAAATTCTGGGAAAACGTCAACGGCTGTTGGATTATTTGTCAAAGAAAAATCGAGTACGTTATAAGAAATTGATTAACCAGTTGGGTATTCGGGAGTCAAAAACTCGTTAATTTGTAGTTTGAGATTGGTTTTAATTTTTTCTTTAGTTATTAGATTTTTCATTTTGATGAACTTCATTTTGCTAAATTCATGGAATAATGAATTGAATTAAGGAATAAAAGTTATGACTATACCAACTACAAGAAAGGATCTCATGATAGTTAATATGGGTCCTCACCACCCATCAATGCATGGTGTTCTTCGACTAATTGTTACTCTCGATGGTGAAGATGTTATTGATTGTGAACCTATATTGGGTTATTTACATAGAGGGATGGAAAAAATAGCGGAAAATCGAACAATTATACAATATTTGCCTTATGTAACACGGTGGGATTATTTAGCCACTATGTTCACAGAAGCAATAACAGTAAATGCACCAGAACGATTAGAAAGTGTTCAAGTACCTAAAAGAGCTAGTTACATTAGAATAATTATGCTAGAACTGAGTCGTATAGCTTCTCATTTATTATGGCTTGGACCTTTTATGGCAGATATCGGTGCACAGACCCCCTTTTTCTATATTTTCAGAGAAAGGGAATTGTTATATGATCTATTCGAAGCCGCTACAGGTATGCGAATGATGCATAATTATTTCCGTATTGGGGGAGTTGCTGCCGACCTACCTTATGGCTGGATAGAGAAATGTTTGGATTTTTGCGATTATTCTTTAACAGGAATTGTTGAATATCAAAAACTTATTACGCGGAATCCTATTTTTTTGGAACGCGTTGAAGGAGTGGGCATTATTGGTGGAGAGGAAGCAATAAATTGGGGTTTATCAGGACCAATGTTACGGGCTTCTGGAATCCAATGGGATCTTCGTAAAGTTGATAGTTATGAGTGTTACAATAAATTTGATTGGGAAGTCCAATGGCAAAAAGAAGGAGATTCACTAGCTCGTTATTTAGTACGAATCGGTGAAATGAAGGAATCTATAAAAATTATTCAACAGGCTCTAGAAGGAATTCCTGGAGGACCTTATGAGAATTTAGAAGTCCGACGTTTTGATAAAGCAAAAAATTCCGAATGGAATAATTTTGAATATAGATTTATTACTAAAAAACTTTCACCCAATTTTGAATTGTCGAAGCAAGAACTTTATGTGAGAGTAGAAGCCCCAAAAGGAGAATTAGGAATTTATTTGATAGGAGATAGTAGTGTTTTCCCTTGGAGATGGAAAATTCGTCCACCCGGTTTTATCAATTTGCAAATTCTCCCTCAACTAGTTAAAAGAATGAAATTGGCAGATATTATGACGATATTAGGTAGTATAGATATCATTATGGGAGAAGTTGATCGTTGAAATGATAATTGATATGACAGAAGTGAAAGTACAAGCTATCAATTCTTTTTCTAGATCGGAATCTTTAAAAGAAGTCTATGGACTCATATGGATCTTTGTTCTTATTTTCACCCTTATATTGGGAATAACAATAGGGGTACTAGTAATTGTGTGGTTAGAAAGAGAAATATCTGCAGCAATACAACAACGCATTGGGCCTGAATATGCCGGTCCATTGGGAATTCTTCAAGCTATAGCAGATGGAAGCAAATTACTTTTTAAAGAAGATATCCTCCCATCTAGAGGAGATATTCGTTTGTTCAGCGCGGGACCGTCTATAGCGGTCATATCTGTTCTACTAAGTTATTTAGTAATTCCTTTTGGATATCGCCTTGTTTTGGCCGATCTTAGTATAGGCGTTTTTTTATGGATCTCCATTTCAAGTATTGCCCCTATTGGACTTCTTATGTCAGGATATGGGTCGAATAATAAATATTCTTTTTCAGGTGGTCTACGGGCTGCTGCTCAATCTATCAGTTATGAAATACCATTAACTCTATGTGTGTTATCAATATCTCTACGTGTGATTCGGCAGAACATTATTATTTTCACTCTTTTCTAGAAATTTTCTAGAACTAGAAATAGAATAAAGAAATTGAATATATTCAATGGATATTTTCCTTTTTTATTTATCATTAGGGTTGATGAATTAAGCTAGATAGTTAGATGAGTAAAAGCAAACTGCTTAGAAATTTGCAGTAAGAGGATTAAATCTCATTCCCTATGTACGAGGTACGAGAATATAAACATAAGCAGTATAAACTGTTTACCCCAAGATTAAGATTCTTTGACCAATTATCATATCTTGAAGCGGGTACAAAAGATCAACCGTATGGGGTTTCTACTACTGTCTTGTATTTATTACCATATTGGGGATCAATCAAAAATCAGTGGACAGTTAGGAACACCAAGGTACACAAAAGATTAGTAATGGAGATAATTTAAGATATAAAAAAGGGTATTTTTTCATAAAATTTTGGATAAAACGAATCATAATGAGGACTTTAAGTTGGTAGAAATGACCAAGTAGTACTTCTCCACGATTCCGATCTCGAGTATGCTCCTATTCACTGATTAAAGAAATGACTATAAAAAACGAATTAATCCTTTATTTATTTTTTTTTTTTCAGAGTACCTCCTCTCCTCTGAGAAAGAAGAATAGGACAGGAGCAAAAGAAATAGAATAAAAATATTGAAACAAAAAAATACAATACAGGATATTTATTTCTTATTTCTTTTCCCCATTCATATTCATATCTATACACATACATGGAATTCTTAATCATAAATTTGGAATTAATGATCAATTCTTTCTAACTAATTCTTTCTTTAGAGTTATTGATAAAACCTAATTTATTGATATAACGAGTATTTTATTTAAGGATTAAGTTATTACCGAATAAAGAGAAATTAAAATTTTAATGGAAAAGATCAATTCGGAAGCGCTTTTTTTATTCTAGCAGACGGAATTTCGTTGGTCTAATTTTGGACTTCCCGGTGTTATTCTATTTAGAATTAGAATCTCAAAATTACAATAATACCGAACAAGTACTTACATTTATTTGTGACCATAGAGGAGCCGTATGAAGCTGAGGTTTCATGTACGGTTTTGAAATAGCGATATGAACAGTAATGTTATTATCGACTATGATTATCTAACAGTTCAAGTACAATTGATATAGTTGAGTCACAGTCAAAATATGGTTTTTGGGGGTGGAATCTGTGGCGTCAGCCTATAGGGTTTGTTGTTTTTCTAATTTCTTCTCTAGCAGAATGTGAGAGATTACCATTTGATTTACCAGAAGCGGAGGAGGAATTAGTAGCAGGTTATCAAACAGAATATTCGGGTATTAAATACGCTCTATTTTACCTTGCTTCTTACCTAAATTTATTAGTTTCTTCATTATTTATAACAGTTCTTTACTTAGGCGGGTGGAATTTTTCTATTCCGTATATATCTATTCCTGAACTTTTCGGAATAAATAAAATGACAGGAGTTTTTGGAATAACAATTGGTATATTTATTACATTAGCTAAAGCTTATTTGTTTTTGTTCATTCCTATCACAGCAAGATGGACTTTACCTAGGCTGAGAATGGACCAACTTTTAAATTTTGGATGGAAATTTCTTTTACCTATTTCTCTGGGTAATCTATTATTGACAACTTCTTCCCAACTTATTTACCTATAAAGAATAGAATAAGATAACGATATTCTCCATTCATAACCGATCTTAAACAAGAGAAAGAAACATCAAATTATTCACGGAGATCCACAATATGTTCCCTATGGTGACCGGGTTCATAAATTATGGTCAACAAACAATACGGGCTGCAAGGTACATTGGTCAAAGTTTCATAATTACCCTATCCCATACAAATCGTTTACCTGTAACTATTCAATATCCTTATGAAAAATCGATCACATCAGAACGTTTCCGTGGTCGAATTCACTTTGAATTTGATAAATGTATTGCTTGTGAGGTATGTGTTCGTGTATGTCCCATAGATCTACCCGTTGTTGATTGGAGGTTTAAAAGAGAGATTAAAAAGAAACAATTGCTTAATTATAGTATTGATTTTGGAGTCTGTATATTTTGTGGTAATTGTGTCGAGTATTGTCCAACAAACTGTTTATCGATGACTGAAGAATATGAACTTTCAACTTATGATCGTCACGAATTAAATTATAATCAAATTGCATTAGGTCGGTTACCAATGTCAGTAATTGGAGATTACACAATTCAAACAGTTATGAATTCCAGTCAAATCAAAATGGATAAAGATAAACCCCTTGATTCAAGAACGATTACTGATTACTAATTTTTTTTATATAAAGATAAAGGGAACCAAGTCTCCTTTTTTTGTCAGAAACTAATAAACTTATCTTATTAACTATTGATTGTTGAGAATCACTCTTTGATTTAAACTGCGAATATGTGTTTTCTTAATTATTTTAAAATATTAAAAAATGACAATCTTTCTTTCTAAAAGAAAAAAGAAAAGATTAGTCGATAATTTTAATAACTTTATCTATATCCACAGTGATCCATCCATATTAAGATTAAATTGCATTAGAAACTCATCATATATAAGAAAAAAATAAGGGGAACACCCCTCTCTTTCCTGGACTATTTAGTAAGGTCATGAAATATTTTGACTTATTTTTCTCTTACACATAATGGATTTACCTGGACCAATACATGATATACTTGTAGTATTTCTGGGATCATTTCTTATATTAGGAGGTCTAGGAGTAGTATTGTTTACTAATCCAATTTATTCCGCCTTTTCGTTGGGATCGGTTCTTGTTTGTATATCCTTATTCTATATTTCATCAAACTCCTATTTTGTAGCTGCCGCCCAGCTTCTTATTTATGTGGGAGCCATAAATGTCTTAATTATATTTGCCGTTATGTTCGTGAATGGTTCAGAATATTCCAACGACTCCTATCTTTGGACTATTGGAGATGGAGTCACTTCACTGGTTTGTATAAGTATTCTTTTTTCACTAATTACTACTATCGCAGATACGTCATGGTACGGAATTATTTGGACTACAAGATCAAATCAGATTATAGAGCAAGACTTTATAAGCAACGTTCAACAAATTGGAATTCATTTATCAACAGATTTTTATCTTCCGTTTGAACTCATTTCTATAATTCTTTTAGTTTCTTTGATAGGCGCAATTACTATGGCTCGTCAATAATAAATAGTTTAGTTAGAATTAAAAACATTTTTAGTTTAATCTACTGTCAATATTCCCTTTTTTATGTAATTGCTCGATTCTAGTCAATCAACTTGGTTGAATTTTTGTTCATATTGAAACGAATCGAGGTTAATCAGGAGTTAGTCAATGATGTTCGAACATGTACTTTTTTTGAGTGTCTATTTATTTTCGATCGGTATCTATGGATTGATCACAAGTCGAAACATGGTTAGAGCACTTATGTGTCTTGAACTTATACTAAATTCGGTTAATATTAATCTCGTACTATTTTCTGATATATTTGATAGTCGCCAATTAAAAGGAGAGATTTTCTCAATCTTTATTATAGCCATTGCAGCGGCGGAAGCTGCTATTGGGCTAGCTATTGTTTCGTTGATCTATCGTAACAGAAAATCAACTCGTATTAATCAATCGAGTTTGTTGAAGAATTAGCCATAACTATAATATATATACATAAAAGTATAATATATATATAGAAATTGTAGAAAAAATTTTCTATAAAATATCATTTCAGTGTTTTTTATATATTATATTTATTTACAAATAATACTAATATGTATAGTAATATTTCAATATATTATAGTAATATATTCAAATATTGACGATCTATTAGTCAACGTGAAGTTGCACGTGTGATTCATGTGACTCATATGATCATGGTTGTTGAAAGATAAATCAAAGTCTCTTGGTCCCTTCTCATGAACAGATTTATAAAAATTTTGATTCTTAAGATTTTTTTGATAAATCATTGATTCATCTGGTTTCTATATATAAAGAAAATAGAAATATATAATTAATTTATAATTCTATAATTTAGAATTTGTTTTTACTTTACCAGATCGAAAATTTTTTATGTTCAAAACTGGAATTTATAGACCCAATGTCACATTCAGTAAAAATTTATGATACATGTATAGGGTGCACTCAATGTGTACGAGCCTGCCCCACAGATGTATTGGAAATGATACCTTGGGACGGATGTAAAGCTAAGCAAATTGCTTCCGCGCCAAGAACCGAAGACTGTGTAGGTTGTAAAAGATGTGAATCTGCCTGTCCAACAGATTTTTTGAGTGTCCGTGTTTATTTATGGCATGAAACAACTCGCAGCATGGGTCTATCTTATTGATACGTTATAATAAATTCCACTTGAATCATTTGATTCCTTTTTACCGACAAAAGCCCGTGCTCAAGAAAATATATTCTTTTGAGCACGGGCTTTTTGGTCAAAACGTATCTTGTCTTTATCACGAGTTATTTCCCTTGGTTAACAATACTTGTAGTTTTGCCAATATTCGCGGGTTCCTCAATTTTCTTTCTCCCTCATAGGGGGAATAAGATATTTAGGTGGTATACTATATTTATTTGCTTATTAGAACTCCTTATAACAACCTATGTGTTCTGTTATCATTTCCAATTGGACGATCCATTAATTCAATTAGAAGAGGATGCTAAATGGATAAATGTTTTCAATTTTCACTGGAGACTGGGAATCGACGGACTTTCCATAGGACCGATTTTACTAACAGGATTTATCACTACTTTAGCTACTTTAGCAGCTTGGCCTGTTACTCGAAATTCGCGATTGTTCTATTTCCTGATGTTAGCAATGTACAGTGGTCAAATAGGATTATTTTCTTCTAGAGATCTTTTACTTTTTTTTATCATGTGGGAGTTAGAATTAATTCCTGTTTACTTACTTTTATCTATGTGGGGAGGAAAGAAACGTTTGTACTCAGCTACAAAGTTTCTTTTGTACACTGCGGGGGGTTCCATTTTTCTCTTAATAGGAGTTCTAAGTATGGGTTTATATGGTTCCAATGAACCGACATTGGATTTTGACAGATTAGCTAATCAGTCATATCCTGTGACATTAGAAATAATATTCTATTTGGGCTTCCTTATTGCTTATGCTGTCAAATCACCAATTATACCCCTACATACATGGCTACCAGATACCCATGGAGAAGCACATTACAGTACATGTATGCTTCTAGCGGGAATCTTATTAAAAATGGGAGCATATGGATTGATTCGTATCAATATGGAATTATTACCACATGCTCACTCTATATTTTCTCCCTGGTTGGTGATAGTAGGGGCAATCCAAATAATTTATGCAGCTTCAACCTCGCTTGGTCAACGCAATCAAAAAAAAAGAATAGCCTATTCTTCTGTATCGCACATGGGTTTCACAATTATAGGAATTGGTTCTATAACCGACATGGGACTCAACGGAGCCGTTTTACAAATACTCTCTCATGGATTTATTGGTGCTGCACTTTTTTTCTTGGTAGGAATGAGTTGTGATAGAATACGTCTTGTTTATCTCGACGAAATGGGGGGGATATCCATTCCAATGCCAAAAATATTTACCATGTTTAGTGGTTTCTCGATGGCTTCTCTTGCATTGCCGGGAATGAGTGGTTTTATTGCGGAATTAGTAGTATTTTTTGGACTAATTACCAGTCCAAAATATCTTTTAATGCCAAAAATATTAATTACCCTTGTAATGGCAATTGGAATGATATTAACTCCTATTTATTTGTTATCTATGTTACGTCAGATGTTCTATGGATACAATTTTTTCAATGTTCCAAACTCAAATTTCGTGGATTCTGGACCACGAGAACTATTTGTTTCGATCTGTATCTTTTTACCCGTAATAGGAATTGGTATTTATCCTGATTTCGTTCTTTCTTTATCGGTTGACAAGATACAAGCTATCCTATCTAATTATTTTCATAGATAGTTTTTTTTTTCTTAATGAGATAGAAAGTCTTATAATTTTCAATTTTAAGATTTTTGAAACTATTCACTGTACAATGAAAAAAAAAAAGTGAATTAGAAAGATGTATCCCAAGTTTTTGAGAACCGTTTGAATCTTCATTCAAACAGTTCTTAAAAACTCGCACAAATTTTCGTTATATATGTCTTACTTATTCCGCATGGAATTTCTGCAATTCAATTAGATTTTATGTGAATGAACCATAACTATGTAGACCTATTCCTAATAGATTGATCCCAAAATAGCATATCCAAATTATAAGAAATCCTATAGAAGCTACAAGTGCCGAATTCGTACCGTGCAAACTTTGATTTGTTCTAGTATGTGAATAAATCGCGAATATGGTCCAAGTAATAAATGCCCAAGTTTCCTTGGGGTCCCAATTCCAATAAGACCCCCATGCTTCGTTAGCCCATACTGCTCCAGAAAGAATACCTATGGTTAAAAAGGTAAACCCTAAACTAATAACACGATAACTCCAATAATCCAAACGCTGAATTAATTGATATTTATAATAATTTGGAAATGAAAGAAAAGAAGTATTGTTAAAAGCACTTTTTTTTTCGTTCAAGTATTCGATCTTCCCAAAGAAAAATGACTTAATTAATAAATTTTTGCTTCTAAAAAAAATATCGATGTTTTTTCGAAATGTAATGACTAAAAAAGCGACTGATAATAACGAACCACATAAAAGAGCCGCATAGCTCAATAACATCATACTTACATGCATCATTAACCACTGAGATTGTAGAGCAGGTACTAATATTACTGATTGATGCATTTTACTTGAAAGACCAGATGTAGCGAAACCTTGAGTAAAAATGGCACTTGGCGCGGTTATTGTGCTTAAATCATTTTTATGATTCCATAGCTTGGAAACTATATGAATAATGGAAAAACTCCACGAAAGGAAGATCAATGACTCGTATAAATTACTTAATGGAAAATGTCTTGAAGAAATCCAACGAATAACTAATAATCCTGTTAGAGAAAAAAAACAGGCTAACATTCCTTTTTCTGACGAATGGCGTAATCCGATGATTTCGTGAACTAATAGAATCATCAAATGAATCGCAATCACAATTGAAACGATCGAAAAAGAGAGATGAGTTAATATATGTTCTAAAGTTGCAAATATCATACATAAAAAGGGTCTCATTACAGAATTGAAATCGGGAATTAAATACATTATAAGATCCATTCTATCTCTTTTAGAGTATGCCGCCACTCGGACTCGAACCGAGATGCTCTAGCACTGCTTCCTAAGAGCAGCGTGTCTACCAATTTCACCATAGCGGCTTACTTTAAATAATAATAGTCAATTCATGTTGAATCGTCTAGATGTAGATTCTAGAATCCGATATAGTTATACTTTAGGAAACATTAGAATGGATGAATAAAGGTTCTTTTAAACTCGTTTGTTTAAACTAAAGTATTCTTTGAATTTTTAATAACACTTAGAAAACTGAAAACTTAGAACGATATTTTTTTTTATCAAAAATAAATATAAATTAAATAAATAGGATTTTATACATATCAAAATGTAATTACTAAATTTAATAAATTAAATTAGAAATTAAAAGACTCTTTTTCTAAAAATCTTGTTTTTAGTCTACTTTTTAATGTACTTAGTATAATTATAATTTTATTAATTATTCTAATTATATAGAAAATATATATATATAATTAATTAATTATATAATATATATATACTCTTTGTTGTTTGTTATGTACATAATTTAAATATAGGATAATATTTAGAAAACAAAACCAATTTAATTTGATCTTGAGATATACATATAATAAAACAAAACAGTTTTAATATTCATCATAATTGCATTTTATTTCTTTTCCTAATGGAAAAAAAATTTTCTACTGAGAAAAGAAATAAAATAATACTTAGAACCAAACTATTCGACATAAAATAGCAGCGAGTTCTAACTAATCTTGAGGAGGTCAATACATAAGTTAATGAAAATTTTTCATATTCTAAATATAGAAAAATTCTTTAAATCACGGAATTCAAATTATTCCAAGATTTTCTTATTTGTTTGCTGCACAAAAAAACTTTTTGAATTTCCTGTAGAAACTGACTTTGCTAAAGAAAAGGCTTTTATTGCAACTAAATTTCCCTTTTTCTTCCAAATATTTTTTCGAATACGTTTTTTTGATATAGAAGTACGTTTTTTTGGAACTGCCATAAAAAATATTCCTTTTTATTGTTGTATGTGAAAGACATGTATTGATCAATATGGATCGTTTTTTTTAGTCTTAGTCATTTTTTATATTATATTTAATTCCGTCGATAATCTTTTTTTTTTTTTAATATAAACAATATAAATATATTGTTTATATATATACATATGTGTTACATATATAATAAACTAGGAAAAAATAGAAGAAAAGAAAGCAAAATTTTTAAAGGAATTTTCTAGTAGTTAATATGTTAAACAAGACATTCCGTTAGCTAAGAAAAGGGACTTTCATTTTAAGTTTTTTTTTATTTCAGTTCTAGAATATAAGAAGTAAGGAGTTTTATAAGATTTCTGATATTTTCTTATCTTATTGGATTTCAATCCAATCAATCAATTCCACAAAAAATATAAATTAGGTAATTATTACAAAAAAAATTTTACTATAAGAATTAGTTGATTTATTGATGCATACTATATATCCATATCCATATTCTACTGATATTGGTATAGTTATTTTTGCTTACTTTTCTTACTTTTACTTTGCTTACTATAGTATATGATATGGTTACATATTACTAGAATAGAATTCTATTCTAGTGACAAAATTTTTAAAAATATCATATTCTCATTTTTTTTTATAAAAAAATATTTTTCTAGTTCAAAAATGAATAACTAAAAAATTCTTCTATATCGAGCTATTTGGGCAAAGCATTTAAGCAACAAATTAGAACTTTTTCAAATTTTTTAACTATCTGAAAAAAGTACGAAAAATGTAAAATAAGAATATTTAAGGTTTCATATCTTTTTTTTTTCTTCAAAAGCAATAAAAATTGGTGAATCGGAAACAATTATAAGAAAAAAACGAAAATTTGTTTTTTTTATGGAGCATACATATAAATATGCATGGATAATACCTTTTCTTCCATTTCTTGTTACTATGTTAATAGGATTTGGACTTCTGCTTATTCCTGCAGCAACAAAAAATATTCGACGTATTTGGGCTTTTCCGAGTGTTTTGATGCTAACTATAGCTATGGTGTTTTCTGTTAATCTTTCTATTCAGCAAATAAACGGAAATTTTATCTATCAATATTTGTGGTCTTGGACTGTCAATAATGATTTTTCTTTAGAGTTCGGACACTTGATTGATCCGCTTACTTCTATTATGTCAATATTAATTACTACTGTTGGAATCATGGTTCTTATTTATAGTGATAATTATATGTCTCATGATCAAGGATATTTGAGATTTTTTGCTTATATGAGTTTTTTCAATACTTCTATGTTGGGATTAGTTACTAGTTCTAATTTGATACAAATTTATATTTTTTGGGAACTTGTAGGAATGTGTTCATATTTATTAATAGGTTTTTGGTTCACACGACCAATTGCAGCAAGTGCTTGTCAAAAAGCTTTTGTAACCAATCGTATAGGGGATTTTGGTTTATTATTAGGAATTTTAGGATTTTATTGGATAACGGGTAGTTTAGAATTTCGAGATTTGTTTGAAATAGTTACTAATTTAATTCATAATAATGGAATAGATTCTTTATTTGTTACTCTTTGTGCTTCTTTTTTATTCCTCGGCGCAGTTGCCAAATCTGCACAATTTCCCCTTCACATATGGTTACCTGATGCTATGGAAGGACCCACTCCCATTTCGGCTCTTATACATGCTGCTACTATGGTAGCAGCAGGAATTTTTCTTGTAGCTCGCCTTCTTCCTCTTTTCATAGTCATACCTTACATAATGAATCTTATTTCCTTAATAGGTATAATAACAGTACTATTAGGAGCTACTTTGGCTCTTGCTCAAAGAGATATTAAAAGAAGTTTAGCTTATTCTACCATGTCTCAATTGGGTTATATTATGTTAGCTCTGGGTATAGGTTCTTATAGGGCTGCTTTATTCCATTTGATCACTCATGCCTATTCGAAAGCTTTATTGTTTTTAGGATCTGGATCCATTATTCATTCAATGGAATCCATTGTTGGATTTTCACCAGATAAAAGTCAAAATATGGTTCTTATGGGGGGGTTAACAAAATATATTCCGATTACAAGAATTACTTTTTTATTAGGTACACTTTCTCTTTGTGGTATTCCACCTCTTGCTTGTTTTTGGTCGAAAGATGAAATTCTTAATGATAGTTGGTTGTATTCACCAATTTTCGCAATAATCGCTTCATTTACAGCAGGATTCACTGCATTTTATATGTTTCGAATGTATTTACTTACCTTTGATGGGCATTTGCGTATTCATTTTCAAAATTACAGTAGCGCTAAAAATAGTTCTTTCTATTCAATATCTTTATGGGGAAAAGAAGTACCCCAAGCAAAAAAAAAAAATTTACTGTTTTCAACAATGAATACTAAGATTTCTTTTTTTTCAAAAAATACATATCAAATTGAAAATAATTTTCAAAATAGAGTACGATACTTTAGT